ATTTATTCAAAGATCTTTTTGACATAGGAGGGGCCATCTTCTTTTAGCTCCTTAATCACTAGATCTAAAAAGTCCAGTTCCAATTCGTCCCTTGCCCACACGTTCTCTTGGTCCAAGGTGTCAGCATGCTGGCCCAAGAAGTCGTTAAACGCTTCTTGGGGGTTGTATGGGGCCTGGTCGGCCAAGGTAGGATTCCTCCCCAAAACCGCTTGAAAAAGACGGAAAGATTCCGTCTTTTTTTCGCGGATATGGAGGTCCCTGTTTTCAAACTCGAGTAACCGGTTATACTCCCTCTGAGAGGGAGCATGATCCAGCTCGAGTTTGATGTCAGCCCAATACGCACCTGCTGCCTTATCTAGCAGATACGGGCTTTTCCACTGCTCGAGTCGTGCAATGCGATTTCGCATTGACGATTCCAAGCTCATATTGTGGACCAGGGGGGGCGGTCCCGCTTCATCCACCCTTGGGATCGAAGAACGAGCCGACGTGCTCTCCGTTTCCGTCTCGGAAAATGGCTCCATTAAGACTTGGATCCCGAATGAATCCTCCGTCCAGGAGTTCGAGTGTGACGGTCCGCCGGAACCAGAATTGGAAGGTATGATTTCCCTACCCGACGGACTCACCCAATGCGCCAGAGAGGGGCTTGCTTCCGTAGTGACGAGTGCTCGAAAAGCACAGCCAATCACGAAGGCCAGAGTGGCGGGGCAGCCCACCTTCGCCAAAACGAATGATAGGGCCTTCACCCCTAGGAAGCCAGTGACTTTTGTTATCACATGGATAAAAAAAGCGAGCCCTCCTACGGAAAGAGAGAGAATATAGAAAAGGAGAATCAGAGTGAGTAGTAAGAGAAATGGAATGCAGGCACGTGGAGCTAGACGCTTGACCCTAAATAAAGTCCTTTTGACTGAAGATTCAACTCGCATAATTTTACTTATTTTGATTTTGTTAGACATTCTTTTTTTTTCTTTTCATTACCTCCACTCCAGAAAGAAAGAGAGTCCTTTCTTTAGGAGTAGTGAAGAACTAAACGAGAACTTTTGTTGGTTGTTGACCAACGGAAAGAAAGGGAGACAGAGTCCTAACTAAATCATAAAACAAGCTACCATTCCGTCTATCATCTCAGTCGAGTCGATCCGATTCGTTCTTATCTATAGATAACGCAAGAGAGAACTTATGACCTCGCGGATGGAGAGGGATTCGAACCCCCGGTATTCCTATCAATACTTCGGTTTTCAAGACCGACTCTTTCAACCGCTCAGACATCCATCCCCTTCGCGCTTCGCCCGCCCTATCTATCCGCGCGCTGGCAGGTAGGGCCTTATCTATGTGATTCGCTACGCTTGCTTGCGCCTATCGGCGGATTCTATTGCCTGCCGGTTAGCGAAACTTTTCCGGTAGTACGAATCGCTACGCTTCGCTTCTTTCTATATGATAATATGCACCTTGGTTGCTGCGCTCCCTGCGGGTAATAGCAAGAGAGTGAAGAAGGAATGATCCTCCAAACTAAAAGAGTGATTGAGTCCGACTCAAGCGAGTGAGTGAAAGGCGTGGCAAGAGAGCGAGTTCTACTCGCGAACGATCAGCAAGTGAAGGACCGATCCTTTTGTTTTGCGCCACCAATACTGTTGCGAGACTGGTACTTGGCGGCTCACGAGCAATAGACTAAGGTTGCCCATCACTCCCTCGCTAAGGCCCTTTCTATTCTCTTTCTAGTATGGTTCCTTCATAAGAACACGGAACGCCCAGCTTCGCAGAGCAGCTCTCTCCCCAGACCAGAGCATAGTGTGGAATCTGGGTCGTTTCATCGAGCACCATTTCTTTTAGATAGAAAGGTATTCTGACTTTATTGGATCAAATAAGAACCTAAGCCTTCTACTAGTTTGGACAGACTAAGCTCTATTTCAGAGATTGGACTCTTTTACTGTGATTAGCCCCTACTAGTAAGAAGCTGTTCGTTCCCTGGATCCACGTGTTCCTAGTCGGGCCTAAATGGATGAATGAAGAAGCGCGCCCGGGTAGACTTCAAGAGCTCTTTCTCTGCGTATCCTCCTACTTCTTATTCTGGGGGTCATAGAAAGATACGAACCGCCTACTCTTTAAAGCCCTACCATTAGATTTAATAAAATGAAAGCTGCTTGCCCTCAGTAAGAAAAAACAGCAATCCCTCCCCTGCTTTTACCTACTTTTACTCATATCTTCGCGGTATACCTCAATACAAGACAAGCACAGGAAAGGATATTCAATCAAAACCGGGCTATCACCCTATCTAAGCAGGTTTCCCCTCTCCTCTACGGAAGTCATCTTTTAATCTATTTAAGTTCCTGTGTCTATCGCTATCGTCCTATTTTCTCTCAATTGCCTATCCTTTATGAGGGGGAGTACCTTAGCAGTAGCTTCCAACAACTTAAGATTGACCTCCTCAAGTGCCAGATATGAATGTTTTATTAATTTCATACGGGACTACTTACTTACCTAAAGTGAACTTTTGGCTTACCTAAAAAGTGGATTGAAGGAACTGACCTAAGCATAGCTCTCTCAAATAAAAATGCCTTTCATTTCTCTTTTAAGACCTTTGTCCTACTTATAGTCTCAGTCCTCCAGCCTATCGAAAGTCATCTTTTTATTAACATTAACCAACAACACATGCACTTTGTTGGCACTAAAAAAAAGGTTATTCAATCCACTAGTGCAACTGAAGGAATTACCTCTTCTGAACCGGAATAAGAAAGAGCTCATAACCACTACTTGTGAACAGCTCTCCTCAACTGAAGGCGCACCTACTGTTACTAGAAGTCTAGTCTCTCTCAGGTCCTGTTTCGATCTCGAACTACAACATAGGCGGGAAAAGAGATATTCAGAAAAGCCGATTTCCTGTCCTGTCTTAAGAACCTGACTCAAAAGAGAAAAGAAGACCGGACTAAAACTAAAAGAGATCTCACTTTCGACGATTGAACTCCACTTTCATATCAGGCTTGCACTGGAATTCACTTTCAGGAATCCTTGCTCCTGGCTCATATTCACATAGGCCACTCATAAGAATAAGACGTTCAACTCCCTCAAACACGTGTAATTGAGAGAGTCAGAATATCAGTGCCTTGGGTAAATGTCTACCTTCGGGAGAATCTTACCGAACGACTTTCAAACCTGTCCTCTTCGCTTCCCAAGAGATTGGATTTAGGTAAAAGGGCCTTGTCGGCCACCGCTTTTATTTTCATTCATTTTTCCTATGAAAATAAAAATAAAAGACCCCCGCTCGAACTCACTTTCAACGCTCGAACTCCAGAACGAAACTCAAGTCATTGCTCATTCCCGCTCATGCTTGCTATAACAATTCCCTTGCCTACTAGACTTGTCTAAGAAAAGATGCACGAGCCACTCTTTCTCTTATATACGGTATTTTAAGATAGTGATTTGAATGCCTATCCCCTGCCTATGCTAAGCCTTTACTACCTACCCTTACCTGTCCGCCTTGAACTACTGCGCCTGCGCATACCTTTTCTTGCTCCATCCAGAAGGTAGCTTGAACTGGCATTGTACAGATAGATAGCCAGTAGAAAGAACTATTCCCAAGCTGGAGAGGTGGGAGAGGAGAGAAATTGAAGTGGATCTCCTATCTATATTCGACAGCTTGAAGAGGGCGTCTTTTGAAAGCAAAATTTTCATTGAAAGCGATTGTGCCTACCACAGTCAAGTTCGGTATTTACTAGCAAGGAAAAGGGTAGGATCTACCAAGACGGGTGGCATGTGAACCGCTTTGGAGTGAATCGGTTAAGAACCGCAGATGGCACATCGAATCCCCGGACGATCGCAGCCACTTTGCTGAGTTGATAGATAGATAGATGAACTAGCCCGAGGACCAAAGGAGAGTACTTCTTTTGCCATTGGAAGCTGCTGTCAGTAGGCATTCTTTGCGCCAGAAAGAGAGATTGTATTGTAGCTTAACTTCTTAAGCAAAGCCGGCTCCAGTTCTATTCAGAATAGGGCAAGAAAGCGACTTGCCGCCTCAGTCACGAAGGAATACCGAAGAGCCTAAAGAGGGTGTTAGAATGCAGCTAGATAGAGAACTATAAGATAAGAGGGATTCCATGGGTGAGAAGGCTGACATGAAGGCTCTCATTCCAAACCGGTAAAGCGCAAGGGGCAAGCAGTTGACTCTTTCACTCGGACTCACTAGCAACTCCAGGAGCGACCCCTCATCATCTTACGATGAAAAGCAGGTTTATTCCGTGGTAAACCACAACGAGTAAGCGAGATAGGGTGAGGTAAAGCCTCAGACCGGTCAAAGGAGCCTCCGTAAAACCTCATCAGACAGGTAGCGGAAGCTGATAGAAAGGGGCGATGAGCTCAGTAGAGGAGAAGCCGTCCTGATGAAATAGAAAGCCCTAGCTATGAGTGACTCAAATCTAGCCGTGATGCGCGAGGGCCAATATTCAAATGAAAGCAAGGGGCTGATTGCCCTCATGGGGAAGGGATGAATACGAGCAGTCGGAAGAGCAGCTCTCTCAGAAGCAACCAATCCAAGAATTGATGGATTTGGTAGAGTGCCAGTCACAACACTAGAACCAAGTTAGGTGAGCTTGAAGGCATCGGTTGAAGCCCTTAGTTGCAAGGTCTTTGACAGTGCCCAAGAAAGGGATGGATAATAGATCTTATATAGTTCCCACTTCCACTTAACAAAGGAAAGATATCACACACTACACAAGAAAATCATGTGCAAGCTGCTTGAGTTGAATCAGCCTCAATTCCTCTCTCACTCACGATGAAAGCTAAGAGCTTGCTCGAAGACAGCCTTTACTTTATAGTTGTAATCTATCCTATCCTTTAGGCGGGGATAGGTTCATAGGAGGACTTGGTTACATAGGAAGGAAAGGCTTAAACTAGAAGGGATAAGAAAGGGAATTTGTGCAACACTCTTAGTAGAAGGCCGAGTTGAAACTCCCTCTATCCTCAGTTATTGCGTACAGGACAAGCAAGTTATTGAGGGCTCTTTATGCCAAAGACTTTTACACTACAGGGGATAAAACAAGAAATCTCCTAAGCAATAAAGATCTTCCTATTGATACTAGCATTAGTGCGACTGGCTCCCGGGGAAAAGGAATTACACTAGATCTTGGCAATGGCACTCCAACAAGCTCGGCAGGGAGAGAAAGAAGAGAAGGAGAAGAGGAAGTACGACGAAAAGGGTATGAAATAGGTTGCTTGTGAAAAGGGTATGAAATAGGTTGCTTGTAGCGATTTCGATTGCTTATTCGGTTGGGATTACCAGCCGACTTGCCTGACCAAAGAATAAGATAAAAAGAAGAGTTCCCGCCTACGGCTACATGCCCATTAAGAGCTATACCTGGAGTCGAGCTAACTGCATAAGAAGAGGGGAACTTTCCTAAAAAGCCTAATAGCAATTAACCGCATTGGAAACGACGAATCACACTCTGAAAGGAGGCACCCTCCCTTATTACGTTACGGTCGAACCTCGCCTTTCTTCCTTCCTCTCCCGTTGGTCGAGCGTCTTCAAACCTTCGCTCCAATACTTTCGAACAACTCTCCTTCGCTCATAAGCTAACTAAGAGCATGCCTTCGATCTGAACTCTTTGCATTGCCTGTAGAGTAGATGTAGTAGATTGAGATCTCTCGACAACCGTAAGAGGTTAAGGTTCCAACCTGGGATTGTAGTTCAATCGGTCAGAGCACCGCCCTGTCAAGGCGGAAGCTGCGGGTTCGAGCCCCGTCAGTCCCGACGCCGGATTCAAAAAATACATCAATTCATCTCTCCATTTTCTGTGAAAAGGGGGGGACAAAGAGTAGGATCTAATTTCCCAGCAGGAGGATCCTTCTTTCGTTTCGCATTTCTCATCGGACAAATCAAGTCAAGGAATCCAAATGACAATAACTAGTACCGGGGAGAGACATATGTAGATTGGTACAATCGGGGGTATCACCATATTCAGGATTCCAAGAGAGACTGGGTCTGCCGATTGCTCTCGTTAACGACCACAAAGGCATACATAGAAGGCAGATGAGAGAAAGCGCTCGATGAACGATGATTGAAGATTGCAGCATCTTTTTGATAAAGACAGCATTAGACCTGTACATTTTTGAAGCAGAATTCGGCCAGCGCGTCGACCTGGTACAAAAGGGCCATCTTACTGAATCCGAAAGGTCGACTACGACAAAAACGTAGTTATTCCCCCCTTGAATTTAAGAGATAGGGCAATCGTCCTACGAAATCTATGGTTATGCTTTTCCCATGGCCAGGAAGGTATTGGGCTGATAAAGCCCCAACTTACTGTTGGACGGCTTTTACGTGCTGCATAGAGCACACACAACCCATCACCGTTGGACATCTGCTTCTATCCTGGGCCAATAATAAAAAAAAATGACTTTCCAGGTGAGCCAGAGTTTGATCAAGTCCAAAGTCTAATCCAACTCTGGTGTCATGAAGGACCGCGAGACGCCTTTCTTTGCCCGACATACTCTGCCGTCGATGAAGACGTGAGTAAGGGGGCTTTGCTGGCTTGCTGGCTAGCGAGTTAGTATGCCTGTTGGCTTAAAGCTCTTAGCCTGTTTCGAATGCTAGATCGGGTTGGTGTTCAGTTAGCAAAGGGAGAGCGACTAAGCACCTTGCTCTTAGGACCCTTCAGTCAAGCTTCTCCAGTGAGACCTTTCTTTTAGGCAGGCGATAGCCTGATTCAAAGATTGGTTCAGAATCTTTCTCTTGTTATGTAGCTAATTAGGAGTTACCGAAGGTTGTTAAACTAACTCATTAGCTAAGGAATAGAATCAGGCCTCTACCGAGGAGGTTTTGGATATTTTTTTAGATCTCCCAAAAAAGCTAGTCCTCTGAGACAGAGGGGAGATTTCGGAGATTTTAGATCTCTCATAAAAGCTAGTCGACTGAGACAGAGGATCAAAACGGAGATCTTTCAGACAGTTGAAAAATGGTCTCTGAGGCCAAGTTGACTAAGCAAAAACTAAAGTTGATGCCCCTTATTTTAAGAAAAGAAAGAAATCAGTCGGCTTTTTCCCTAGCATTTCTTAGTAGTTGCTGTTGCCTATATGAATTTCTATAGTAAGCAGCTACAACCGTCGCTAGGAGTAAGCCTTAGGAGGGAGACTAAAACCCCGATATAGGACAAGTAGTGCTTTAGAGCGGGTGTTTACTTGACTTTACTTTAGAAGGCTTCTACCCGTTCCACTTTCACTCTTAGGAGAATCACTTCGCTACACTCCTTATGGCCCTTCTCTTTAATCAATGGTTGTAGCAGCTTACTATAGAAATGAACATAGGCTTTAAAGGACTAACAGCAACTACCTAACTCAAAAGAGCAAGTGCCGACTCATCCTACTGGTTAAAGCTCTTAATGTTAGTGTTCGAGGTTTGATGGCCTTGACTTTCCAGTTGAAAATTGTAAGCGGAAAGAGGCTAATCCTAATTAGGATAGGCTGAGCTTGACTAAAAGTACGATGAAGGGTCAGAGCTGCGGGAAAGAACTCGACTAAAAGAACTCGCTTTCAAGGACTAAAAGGCTGTCCCTAAAGTGGAGAGCAGTCCTACTCTAAATCTTTGCTTTATTGGACTCCCTCTGTAGTATAGCTCAGCGGTTGTAGCAGTCCGACTCAAAAGTGGAAAAGCAACCACCTACGTCGATAGAGCGAGAGATAGGTCTCATACTGCCTCTTAAGGTTAGTTCTATGCCTCACAACAACTACCTCATAGGTGATTATCAATCCGTCTTTAGATCAGAAGTAGATGCCTCTTCCAGGGCTCTGTTTAGGCCTTTCTCGTATAAGCAGATGAAAGGAAGTTGAGATGTTGACTAGGCCGCAATTCTTCTTTAAATCGTCTTGGTTAATCTATGATTTCATTCATGAATCTTCCCTTTGTGGAGATAAAGAAAGATCATTCATACTAATAGCAGTCAGTCAAGAACTACCAGGAATGTCTTTACATTATGTATGTCTTTTTCACCTCTCTAGTGACTTCCTTGCCTGCATCTCCTGTCAACAGCTAGTTAGTCCTCTTCGCCCTAATGAATAAGCTGGAGAGGCTAGGTCTTGCTTGAAACCAGTAGAGCAGTAAGCCTGAAAGCTTTCCCGTGTAACTACCAGGACCTGGATGAATTTAGTCCTTAATGTGTCCAGCATAACACCTTCTTAAAGTCACTCGCGGCATACTGAAAGCATTCGTTTTAGCCTCCCGCTTTAGTCTCCCTAACGGTCGACCTTAGTCTCGCTCCTCAGCTCGACGGTTGTAGCACTTGTCCGAGTAAAAGATCAAACAACAACGGACTAAGTCTAATCTCGTATATGACGACTAATCTCATTCTGGGGCAATGTCGTATGTGACGATCAATCTCTTTCTCAACCTGTTGACTTAACGGTTTGACCGTTCCACTCGTGCTTCTTGAAAGGAAAGAAAGAGCTCGACTGTTAAGGAGAGGGAGCACTGAGCTACACTCATTATGCCCGACCATTCCGACTCGTAAGTCACTTTATAATCAATGTATAGAATAACTTAGATTCAGTCCGGGCATTAGGTGTACATTTCTATGTGCTAAAGGGGGTTATGTGAGGCTCCACTCTATCCTGTTGATAGCTGGAGGAAGAGGGAAAATAGGAAGAATACCCTGCTTTAGGGGGACTCAAGTAGATTCCCTCATCTTTCGCAACTCGATTCCCTCATCCATAAGGACAATGGGAAATACGAATCCCTAGGACAATGGAAAATCTTTATACCTTTCCTTCGAGTGCCCATGCCATTAGACTATGTACTGGGCTCCCTAGAAGGTAAAGCAGGAAGAGAGTAGCTGACATCAACCATAAAGCCCACTCTATCCTGCTGCCCAGGAAGAGGGAAGAGGTCAAAAGTAAGATACTATTTAGAATACCATTATGAATTTCATTTTTTTTTATCCCTATAGAGTCGCATATTTGGGCGGGGTATTTTTTTTAATTTCTTTTGGAGCTCTAATGGAGAAGAGAGACATCATTGGGTGTCATGGGAGACCATTTTTTTTCCTAAGGAGGAAGGGGGTGTTAGAATTCGTTCGTTACATCAAGTGATGCAAGCCTTGCACATAGGCGTGGAATTCTATACTATAAAGAAAGGGGACTCTCTTTTCTTTGGGCTATGTTCATGCGAAGCAAATAGGGTGCCCTCACAGGGCTGTTCTCTCTTCAATTCCTAGGAGTGCTTCTCATTGTTGGAGAGCCATCCATGCCCAGCTGGACTTTGTTTTATCCCACGCCTTGTGGTCTATCGGTAAAGGTAACATTTTTTTTGGCATGATATGTGGTTGAATTATCCTCTGCAGGTAGACAACCCTCCTCGGCCTCATATCTCTGTCAAAGAGGCCTTCAATGACCCCAATTTGATGGATGAAATTCTGAGTATTTTGGATCCTATCTCCATTCAAGAAATTCAATCTATGTGGGGCTGTCTTTCTGGGCAAACTTCACTGGCTACTTCATCCTGATGGATGCCTTCTCTGTTTCTAGTGCATGGGAATCGACGCGGGCTTCTCATCCTTCTGTCTACTGGTGGAAATATGTTTGGAATAAATGGGTACACCCAAAAATTGCAGGTTTTGTTTGGCGACTTATGCATAAGGCAATATCCACTGATGAGCGTATTAAGTCTCTTTTTTCTTTCCCTCTTGTTGTCTTTGCTGTTCCAGCCCTCATAGTAAATCCATCTCGAATCTCTTTGTTCAAGGAGAGCTGGCTGCATCCCTTTGGTCCTTCTTCGCGTCTCATCTTAACATCTCAATATCCCAAGCTCAGTCTCTCGAGCAGCGTCTTGAGTCTTGGTGGACTGATACTATTTGCTCCCAGTATTCTTTTTTACGCAATTCTGTTGCTTTATTTATCCTATGGGAAGTTTGGAAAGACCGCAATTCCATTATTCATGACAATGTAAAGCTCAATATAGTTAAAACGAGACAGAAAATTTGGAAGTGGCTGCTTGACACTGTGGTTCTTTTCCACCCGGCTGGGTTTACATGATCAAGCTTGCCTTCATGCTCTTCAGGTTCCTATTATTTCCCCTAAACCTAAGAGGGGACGTAGGGTTAGCATCCACCTGATATTGGCTCTTTCAAACTCAATGTGGACGGTTCCGCTATAAATGGATTCATAACAGGGGGTGGTGTTATCAGGAATTACCAAGGTCAGGCTATTTTTTTTTCGGGTAAGAACATGCAAGCAGAAGCTCGGGCGTTAATCACTGGCTTGGATCTTTCCTCCCAATTAGGCATACCCCTCTCATGTATGGAACTTGACGCTCAAGTCTTGTTGCATTTCATTCATACAGGGAGCTCCCCTTGGAACTTGGTATATTTGACGCGATCATGCAAGTCTCTCTTATCTCCTTCATGCAATCTTTCCCGCATCTTGCGAGAAGGGAACAAAGTAGCAGATTCGCTGGCATCCTTTGCTCACGCTCATAGGGACAGCATGGTGTTCTACTCAGAAGATAAGTTTCCCACTTGCTGCAAAAGTCATCTGCTTCATGATGCTTTGGGCTTATATAGCTTCCGACCATCATAGTTTAGCTCTTTTCTTTATGATTATGTAGCCTATGGGCCTTTTCTTTGGAGGTTTGGCTTAAATCCCCCTCCAGTTACTTTCATTTTAGATCCTATTAATTTAAGGCTTTGCCTTTCAAATCAAAAAAAGAAAAAAATAAAGAACAAATTCGAACCGGCCTTTCCTTTGATAGTCGACAAGCTTGACTTATAGCGAATTCCATAGAATTGGGCCGGCCGCCTGGAATCAAAAGACTTTCGAACCCGTTGAAGATCCATCCTTGTGGCTCCGGATTCCTCCAATCCAGCCGATTCCGAATCGACCAATTCCGGGATCTTTTGCAGCGAAGGCCTGTCATCGAATTCTTCAAACCTGGGGCATGTCGATCCTGAATGAAACTAAACATCATTGATCCTACTATCAATCAATCCGTCATACAAAGGCCTAACTCCGGCTCTCTCTACGGGTGGAAGGAGGGGCAACAGCCTTGTCAAGGCGCGGGCCAAGCCCACTCAAAGTGAAGCGATTTATACCGAGCAAGAACCTGCACTAGAATAGGAAAAGCCAGACATTCCTTCTTTTCAGAATTCCAGTCCTGCGGGTCTGCCCGAACTGTCAGTGATTCAAACAAAGACGCGGGTGCGAGTCTTCCTCGGTTGAAGTCAAAAAAGTCCTCCTCCTTTATCTTATTCCTACCATCCGCGGCGAAAGGATGAGACGGAATAGCGTGTCATTTCGGAACCGTTCATAAGCTTTCCCTTTACTAATATAAAACTGGATAATTTTGGGCCGAAGGCATCACAAGATCGAGAGGAGCCATCTTGATTCGGACTAGAGGAGGAAGGAACCTGAGCCCATAGGTGTAGGAATCAATCCATTGTCTCGTTGCCAATTAGAGTAGAGCCAAAGGCAGCTATCGCGATGAATTGTTACAATGTGTGCCTCCTTCTGGGGAAGCGCGCATGCAGGTGCAGGAAGGAAGCTTCTGCACAGCAGACAATGAATCTATGGGTCCCATGCCTTGTTAGACGACCCGTGCCTTCATCCAAACAGGTGCCTCCTAGGCGGAGAGGAGGGCTTAGGATCGCCTTTACCAGGGGGATGAGGATGAGACAGAGTTGACTCCCGCGGCCTCTCGGTAGAAGAGGGAGAAAGCCCAGTCTTCTATCTCAGTCTCAACAGAAGGTAAGAGGAAGGGCCATTCCCTCTTTCCTTCGGGAAGGGCTTAAAAGCGCCTTCATCATGTCAAGCTTCAGGCAAGCGATTGGCTCCAAGGGACTTTAGAAGAAGAGCAATGAGCGTAGTGTTGAACTCTTTCAGTAAGCACCCCTTCCGAAATAGAAATCCATCCTTGATTGCCATCGATATTTCCTCCCCAACTAGCCCCTTATTAATATAAAATGAAAGAAGAAGTTCGGGAAACCGTCAGGCCCCACTCAAACTAGCTGCCCTGCCACCTTAGAATTATAAAGAAGCATTTCTTAAAAAAAAAGAAAGAAGCCCGAATGCTCAAGCTCAATATCATATGGGTTGTGTTCTACCAACGAGCAGCCAGGAGCCTAAATAAAGCACTGAGAAAGAGATAAGTGTTCCGTATAGGTTCGTATATATATATATATATATACTGTGGCGCTATATGATCTTTAGCTATAGGTCTCGTGTGCTTGCTATAGAAAGTACATATACGAGTCACGAGTAAGAGGAAGTGGTAACGGTCGATGGATGTTCATATTTGAGTATTTGCTGACGGAATGCCTCACATCAAGGTGACAGGATTCGAACCTATGGCCCTCTGTACCCAAAACAGATGCGCTGACCAGACTGCGCTACACCTCGTCTCACCACCCCGGAGCATATAGATCCACCCGATCGATGAACACTCAAACCGAACTCACCCATCCTTTTGGGCACAGGGGCGCGAGAACCTAAGAAACAGCTTTTTTTTCGAAATCTGCCTCCAGCAAGATAGGGCGACGCAAAAAAGCCGTATAGTGCAGGAGCGCTCACATTTTTTGGCTTACTCTTGCACTTGAATTTCAAAATCCGGCTCGCTTCCGGCCTTTGGACCCTTGGCCCGCTTAGAAGTGGATTCGAACCACTGACACAAGGATTTTCAGTCCTTTGCTCTAACCAGCTGAGCTACCTGAACCACTTTCCTAAAATCTGTTTTATTCATCGAATAGCGCCCTACCTTACCACTTGACTAGTAAAAAGCCCTTGTACTAAAAAAAATAGAATATATAGTTTTCGCTTCTTCGTCAAGCTTTCGAGCAGCTCTTTCAACTGCCGCCTAATCCCCCAACATGCTCAAGAACCGAGAGCCGCCCAGGGACTGGACAGCCGGAGGGAGCTTGCTTATAGAAAGAAGATAGGCCGATCAAACAAAAAGAACGCGCAAAGGTCTCTCCGCTCCTAGTCACTAAGTAGTGCTATTCTGGGGGGCTGGACTCCACCAAGAGGTTCTTTCTCTCACGTCATTTCGCCCGCCCGTTTCACTTCCGGAGGAAATGGGATTTGAACCCATGATACAATCTTCTTGTATGTCGATTTAGCAAACCAATGCCTTAAGCCACTCAGCCATACCTCCAAGTTGTTGATCGGAATGGAATTTGATGTGCCGGGTTTGGTTGGTTGCCCGAAGGGCTATCTGATCCGATCAACTGCGTAAGCCGTAGCGCGCTAGCGCGCGTACTATTCCGGGGACTCTATCCAGATCTATGGATCTCCCCAGCATCCAAGCGAGACTCCATCAAAATCTGCCACTCGTTGGGCGACGCCTTCTTTTCTACGAACACCCCACCACTGAATGATGAACTTTGCCAGTTTTCGCCTCCGACCCGACCAGGAGAGAACACAGGGTCAAGCCAAGCCCTTACCCGCCTGAATGGAATTCATCTCTCCTTCGTCTGGTCGAGAAGGGAGAAAGCCCGTGGAACTGGACTGTGACTCTTCTATTACATTATGGAGAAGTCCATTCTCGTCATGGTCGATCCACGTCCTACCGTAGTGCCCGGAGAACCAGGCTTGCTTAGCTTACAAAGCTAGCTTACTAACGCGAATCATTTTTTATTGATTGCACGAGCTAGCCAGCAAGCCAGCAAAGCCCCCGACGCTTAATCGCTTCATTTAGGCACCTACTGACACTAAAGCCGTTCCACTCGTGCTTCTCTAACGAGAATCACTTCGTTCCACTCTCCCAACAGGCCAGCAAGCCATTCCTAGCGGCTTAGCCCTTGTTAAAGGCTAAAGAGCGTACTGAACACTCACCCTTTCTCGCCAGCAAGCTAAGCTCCTAGTCCTCTTAGCCGGCTTACCTTTAACCTAACTCTCTAGTTTATGGCCTAAAAACACGGGAAAACACTACTGATCAAAAAAGAGAAGGCCATTTAAAAGCTCTTTTCTTGTGTTCTTGAGTACACGTTAGGATCTTACTTCAGGGGCTATCCAAGCCATTGAGGAGCCTGCTCAAGCTGCTGAGGATGATGAATGATCCTAGAGGCTCTTCTTCCGTATGAGATCTTATAACCGGGAAGCGTAGGTAGAACTTGTGGAAGGAAGACACTGGCGAGTAGACCTGTGAGAGCCCCCCATCAAAGGTCGATATCTTACCTTTAAAAGCGGGTATAAGAATTGGGAGTCGGGATATCCCAATCTTACAGCTCTCAAGCAGTTCAGAAGATTCATCCCTCATTCAATCCCCTTTGCTCCTGCTTTCATCTACCCCTATGCTTCTGCTTTCTTCGTCTATGCCTATGCCTCCAGGGATGGATCCAATTTCCTGTCCTTTTTTTCCATCGTTGATACATATGTTATGTTACGATGGCTTCGGATGAGAGAGGGTGGTCGTAGATCATAGTTCTGTAGCGAAGCTAGGCTGTTGAGTTTGAGCTATGAGTTCTGACCTGAGCTAGTCTTTCAGATTAGGCAGGGAACATGAGGGACAGTTCCTCACTACCGAAATTCCCTTACAGTTCTAGAAGGTAAGAGAAGCTAGGGCTTTTGAGTTCCAGTAATCAAGCCAAACTGGAGTTCTGGAGAGAAGGCAGTGAACGGAGTTGGCGGTTCGAGTTCTTGGCAGGACGGATGGGACCCAGAGTTAACAAGTAGCTTGGCTCAACCTTCGCTTTCCTTTGACAAGGCAGCTAAGGCTCCAGCTTCGCTTTCTACTTCGCTGCCTTTCTCTAACGAGACAAGTAAAGTACCTTAATTCACTTACAGCAAGATAAGGTATTTCAAGCGGGTGAAAGTATAGAGCTACTAACCAGAGTCAGAAAAGTTGGTTGGCATTCAAGCAAGAGAGAAAGAAGTCCCGATCAGGCTACAAGTGGGACTAGAAGCGAGGGCCGCTATTCCGGTCAGCTTGTTAGAAAGGGAACTAGCACCCTAAAGACAGCTACTCTCGCTTTCTAACAGTAAACTAAACTGCCTTCCGGTCGCCTCACCAACGCCTTCTCTCCCTATCGGTCGAACTTTTCCATCCGGGAAAGGGGATCGATTACCTTTCTTAGCTAGGAGAAAGTCACTGTCATCGCTCTCTCCTTGAATCGCTCGGAAATCGTACCTAGCCTCTCGTCCATAACCTAGCCCGAAGCTCTCAAGCGACTGATTTCACACAAGTAGTAGGACCTTCTTTTATAGTGGAGTTAGAATAGGCTCTAGAATAGTCGAATTAATGGTCAGTCTCGCTCTCCACCCTGCTGCTAGATGGGATAGGACTTTTCACTGAGATAAGACAGATCTTTTTTAGGCATTAAATAGGCCGAGAGAAAAGTCTCATTTTTACATAGATGAGCAGCAACTTTAGAAATGAATGCTCAAGTCTGTCACTTAGAAGATAGGATGGTATCGACCCGGACAAGGGGGCAAGATCCGCTGGCTTAGGGTTTAGTAGGGAGCAGAATCGGTAGGTTCCTTTCCGCCCATCGATTCAATAAGATCAGTTCAATCAGTAAAGGTCGAATTGAAATCTATTATTATCATAGACAAGACAAGGGAAGATGCCCCCAATAGAAGGCAATTTTTTAATGTACCAGAGAAGAGAATAGGCAGGTTTAGAGTTAGAGGAATATCAAGAATTGGAATATCAGTCAGAAATTGAATAAGAGAAGCAAAGACGGGTTATAGTATAGTAGAATCAGTAATCATCTAGCGGGGACGGTTTCACTTATAGGTCAAGGGTCTCGCCCATCTCTATTCGCCTATCCTCTTCCTAGATCGAAGCTTTCCTTGGCTTCGAAGCCTATCTCCACCATGACCTCTTTCTCCTAGCTCTAGCTGTCGAAATAAACCGCCTCTCCCTCTGTCCTAGTCAATTCATTCTTTCTTGGCCTCTTCGTCAGTAGGGGTCTGGAATCTCACCCTCAAACCTTTCCTTTAAGATAAGAAAAGCGTATCGCCCTTTCCTCTATCAACTACCATCGGAAACGCGGAAAGAGCCTATCTCTTACTCTTAAATCCAGTAAAGCTTAAGAGAGGTACTGAAAAGACTAAGTGACCCGAGAAGCCCACCCTTTAGGTCCCTTTTCATAGACGAGAGAATGAGGATCGATTTAGTGCTGAAAGCCTTAAAAGCATCAAGACGAGCTTGCCCCTATACTCTATGAGATAGAAACTTTTGCCATTGAAGGGTCCTCATAGAAGGAAATAGTGAAAGTCTCATTTGACAGCTATATAGGATAGACACTTTCTAATTTCCATGTCTGTCTATGAGGGAAATAGGTCAAGTGTCATTTTGCAACTATATGAGCATGAACATATACTTTCGAATTTGAATAGTCCTCTTAGCCGGTCGATTGGCTTGAATCTCTCTTTCTTTTGAATCGTAACCTACTATTAGTGTATGCCTAAAACTGAACTAATTACTTTTCTCTAACCAACTTATGACCAAACAAAAAATGACTTAACTAATGGCCAGATTTCCCTCTCCTCATTAAAAACTACTTCTATCTAGCTCCTCTCTTCACCATCTTTTGGTCAAAAAGAGTAAGAGTATTAAATCCCAAAAGTCCTAGGAGTTAAGCATGTTGGTGATGAACTAGTTCTCGTTCACCCCAGACTTGCTGGGTGGAATGAGTCAAGCTAGTTCCGAAATCGCCAGAGCCCTCTTGTTCTAATCTTTTTCTTAGCAACTGGCTTTCAGAAGTCTTGCTGCGAGGAAGATTAGAAACGCCTTACTATATTGAATTTAGAATAGTGGCATTTTTTCTGCAGATATGGAGTTTGTTGAGAGGACTTGCATCCTTCGTTCGTAGTGGTCATTTATAGCTGTTTTTCCAACTGAACCTAATTTACTATTTTGCGACAAGAGGGGGCTCTTACTTCTTTCATCTCTAGGTTGAGTACTAGCAAGTCAGGGATAAGAGAAAAGCCTGGGAAGGAATCGGGTTTTCAGCATCTGTAGTGGAAGAGTGTACTGGTGGTGGTTTAGTTAGAGACAACAACGGGAAGGGGGCTCTCTCTTCTTTCAGCTGATTCTCCTTTTACTAGGCTTGGATAGATGGGGGTGTCGGTGTAAAGATCGCATGGAACAGTAAATGGCAATGGAATCAAACCTCCTCCTATAGGTAAGTTCAGTCTGTAACTGAGGCTTTCTAGGCGTAGGGCTAATAGCACAATGGCGGTGCGGCTAGGCTTTGTGGGTTCGAATGCCGGTTTGAGATAACCAGCCAGGCAAGGGAAAGAAGGAAGTCTTCCTGCGGAGGGGGAAGAAGCGGCCCAGTTTAATAGATTCAATGGTCGACTTGCTTGAATCGAAGAGGAAGAGCCCACTTTCATTTGAATTCCTGCTTTCATTAGCTCCTTCAAGATGGGATTGACGTATGGAACCACTGACAGTGAACCGTTCGTCTACCTCAGGTCTTACACTGAATGACCTCTCTCATCTAATCGATCGGTGAAGGATGTCTTTGAAGATCATCTGGTCTGGCTTGTTACCATTAGTTCCTCTCTCTATAGTCGAGCTAGTAAAACGAGATATCCTATTGAAGTGAACGTTCACAAAGATCGGGAAGTAGTAGCCGTAAATCTATCCACTCGTGTAGTTTTAGGCCGTAGATGTCTACTTTTCTTTAATATGGAATTCAAATCAGATCCTAGAGTTTAACCACTGGGGGAGAGTGGGTGAGCTTGCTTTCGAAAGTTTACAGTTTCCCGGCTAAAAATCACCCGCTTGTTTACAGACTGAACTGATCTATAAAAAAAAAGACAGAAGCGAGGAAAGGCCCCTTCGCTGCTCTCTCTGTTTTTTCCCTCGAGCGGGATTTGAACCCACGTCCGACTACCTGTTGAACTATAAAAGAGGCCGCTCTACCGCTGAGCTACCGAGGTGGGGCTTAAGACGGGAAATAGAAATCGGCACACACGTTTTTTCATTCATTAGCTGTAACCAGCTGAGCTACCTGGACCTCTTTCCTAAAATATGCTTTTTGCTTACGCTTCTTCGTCAAGCTTTCGAGCAGAATATCCATACCTTTCTTTTAGTAGTGAATGAGATGCTTGACAATAACGCTAAATCCAGACATTTAAGGTGTAATGCCTTAAGTGTGGGAGGGCAGCCTATCCGTATCCCTTCGCATGGTCGTTCTATCACGAAGTTGGCAGCGGGAGTGGGACGAGAGCTCGGCTGCGAGTATCTCCCTTTCAGTGACCTGGGACAGGAGACGATTTTCTGAGTTTGCCTTGTTGGCATGCTCAGTGGTCATAGCGCCTTTGATTGAAATTCCATTTGCACCCGTCTCCTTCGGGGATCCATTAAAGGGATTGGAGTGGAATTTCCATTCCACCTATCCGCACCCTATCTCGCTGAAATTTAGATATGTGAGCCCGGAAACACATTTTCAAATACGCCTGTCAGCGCAGCTCTTTTTGGAACGGTACGAGCAGACCACTTAAGCAGATACCTAGACTTCCATTTTGAACCACCAAGCAAGGTAGTTGTGTAGGCGGAATATAGTATCCTTCATCGGAATCAGAACAAACTGAAGGAACGAGACAGCACCAGATCAGCTTTAAAGAGCAAGCAAGAACCACTGAAAGAGGCCGCTTTCGTATAAGAGCCAGCAAAGCTACTCATGCACCTGGAGCGAGCCACCTGGCGATTGAGGGGCAATCATATGCTTCTGTGAAAAAATTCTCCTCTCATCGATGTTCTACCGAACTGAACTAATAATAGTTTATCATTTAGAAAGAATGGCGAAAGAGGCCTCCTTGCATTGCCCAACTAGAGCGAAAAGCCTTATTGCGTTGCGGCCCTAAGTAGCTATGGGGTGTTGATGTACTTGGAACCTAGACCGGTTACCTGAGTATGGCGGTTCGGTAGCCGTTCAATGATAGCATGAGATCCTCGCTTCGGTAAGTTACAAGGATGAATGCAAATAGCAAGGCGCTGTGCTGTGTGAAGTGAGACTGGCTGCCCTAAGTTAAGTGCTTCCTTATTAAGATTAATTAATGATCTTGCTCAGTAGGAGGGCTTTCCCCCTTCTGTGCAGCCTGATTCTCTCTCTGGAAATGAGGGTGCCCTCGATTGACATTTATCATCGAATAAGGAATCCTTCCATGGATGAGAAGGTTGAGTTACAGTACAGACTCCGTTGGCTTTCGCAAGGAAGCATCTCGAAAGTTCCGCAATCTATGGTTGATGCCTCACTCGAACTCTATCCCATACCCTACTCGATGCTGAAGCTACTCTGCCTTTCGGAACCCAAAAAGAAAGCCGGGCGCTTGGGAAGCTATGCAAAACCTGAAAAAAGTAATCTGCTTTCCATCTTTGAGCTCAGAGGTTACGATCGTCTCCTCATTAGGCTATTTTAAAAAAAGTATAGCTGACTCATCAGCTGAGCGGTTCGCCTCTTGTCCACCTGAGTTGTTTACTTAATTTTCCGACCTGGAAAACCAATGACTCTTCAGGTTAGGTTCTCTTTCAACATAGACATCCCGATGACCATGGATCAACTTCGTTCCACGAAACAGAAAGCAAATGAAATCTTCCTCTTAGGGCGTTCGATTCCGCGAAATGGCGACCCTTTTTGCCGGAGTATTCCGCTGTGGCTAGCATTGTTAGGAATGCTTCTGACCATCTTAGGCCATTCTTGATGATGGACCCTCCGGCAACTTTAGAAGCCTTGGTTCGTAAGGGCTCTTATCTTGAACTAACGCTTTGATCTCGGCTTCTAGATCCATATCCTTTCGCATCAAGAGTACCCGCGCGTCTCAAACCCACCTTTATCCCAACAACCCCATGATGAACAGAGAGGAACCCGATGAGGGAAGTGGGACAATGTTCAGACCTTGGCTGTCACAACAAGCAACCAATCAGTTCCAGTCCCAAGGGCAGGTAAAACGAGGCCTCGACGGATGGGAACTCCTACTCTGACTATAGTTTTGCGATCTCTAAGCGGGATTTTCAGTCATCTATCCTTTATCTTTCCCTAGCGAGTGAAGAAAGAGTGGATGTTTTGAACGAGTGTTGAGCGAGTGAAGTGCCCCATAAGCTGGCGAGCTATATGTATCAATTCCGTGAGCAGCGATTGAACGTAAAAAGTGCATCCAGCAGGAATCGAACCTACGAATTTGCCCGGTTGGGCGCTTTAACCATTCAGCCATGGATGCAAAGAGACTCAGCGAGTGAACTAGGTTTTGGTATTCCTTCTTGAGCTTCTATTTCTTCCGTTAAAGGAGATTCGAGAAAAGATGGAATAAGAAGACGTGTTTCCAGAACGAACAAGATACGGGTTGAGAAGGGGGAGTTAGCAAAGTTAGACAAGATTGGAATGGGCATAGGAACATGTATTGATGTACCATATCGGCTAATGCTCCCAGGTTGATGCGATGTATTCCACCAGTTGACTGAAGACTTGATTATTGGTATATCGATCGGTCCAGCACGGATTGAAATAGGAGCCGGTTCGATAGGAAGCTTTTGAAAACGCAGTGCACCCATGTAAATAAGGAACGAGATTAATACAGAGGTTAAACGAGCATCCCACACCCAAAAGGTGCCCCACATAGGTCTTCCCCGAAACCCCCCAGTAACTAAGGTAAACAACGTAGAAAAAGCACCCATTTCTGTACCGGTTCCGAAAGAGCGAAGAAAAAGGGGATGTTTTGTTAATAGGAACAAGAACGTGTTTATAGCCGTAGCGATATAAACAAGAATACTCATCCGAGCCGCAGGAACGTGTACATAAGGAATACGAGAATTTCCACCTTGTTGAAGGTCTAGTGGTGCTACCCGAAGACTTAAATGAATAGCCATCGCTGTTAAGAACAACCGAGATCCAATGAAAATTTTCGCGTAGCTTCTGGTCTTTGACATCAAAAAAGAAGGTTGTAATAATGAAAGGGACATCTGATCATTTTATCCTAGCTAGTGGAACAATAAAGACGAAGTGTCTAATTATACTTATGGTCCTTTGTTTCCAAATAGAAAGACACCAAATTCTCCGGGAAGCCCTATCTTTCGAAGGACTTCTCGATTTGCTCCCCCTGACGAGCCCCCTCCAGCCTACCCGCCACCCCTTCTATCTCTCGCGACCGACCCCTTGTTAGTTCGTAGAGCCGACGCTGGGCGGCCAACCTCATGGATCACGCGTCTGGTCCCTCTCCCATTGGGCGAGAGCTTTCAATAAAGCATCTCTCGCTTTCCAAGCAGGAACCGGTCTGCTTTGGAGATCCCGCATAAGTTCCCGGATCTTCAAAAGCTTCGCGGGGGACGCGACGTCCAATTGTAGCTTAATCTTAGTATTTTGGAGTACACTTGAGGTCACTCCCCTATTTCCAAAGGAAGAAAGAAAAGAGGAAAGCTCCCTTTCTATTTCCTCTGCTGTTGGTCCCGGCGGGCGCAGAGTTAAGTCCAAATCGAGTTGGGCATTTGAGGGACCCTCCTCTCCTGCACATTCTGCGTGTTCGACCAACCACTCAGAGCAAAGGTCAAGAAGACAACACAGAGTGGAAATGGTCCAAGTGATCCCGGACAAGCAGTAGCCGCTGCTGCTTGTCTTCCTTTTACGGGTTGTCTATCGATCTCATAGGGTTCACTCCCTCAAGTGATGTTCTTCGAGTCGTGATGCTGTGATTGTCGTCTTTCGAATGTTGGATTTGTCTGGCATGGACTCGATCCTTAACCGTTTAAATAAGATCATAAAACAAAAACTCCTCCCCTACTAAATCTTCTGAGTTCTAGCTTTCCTCAACCTATTGATAGAGTTCTTAGCCTACCGGTGACCGGCTTTCGTAAAAGCACCTTTGGGCGGAGGTTTCTCGATCAACTAACAACCTTGAAGAAGAAAGAAAGCACTTTTCTTATAATACGATAATAAATAAGTACGATAAGTGGCAGGGAATTCCTTCTTTCACAACCTATCTGTTCGCTTGGAGATCGGACTTTCCTACTTCCTACAGCAGTATAAGTTGCAGTTGAAGTCCCGCCCGTAGTTGTAGGCCTTCCAACCATTGGGAGACTTTTCCAGGCTAGTTTAGTTCCCCTAATCGAGTGGGAATTCTCCTCCAGTGGTAATCCGGAAGAAGGGGACAATCTATCCAGCGGGGCTTCGTGCAAGGCCAACAAGTCACTTTCAGCTGTCAGACCTTCTTAGCTAGACTGAGACTGCTGATATATGGACGGAGTGGCGAGCTCTCGCTGATCTCTACGCGGATCTCCTCGATGGTTACTGCATGGAGGGCGGCTTGTCGGTCAATCCTTTCTAAGGAGCTTAGCTTCCCAACCATTGAACCGAACAACCCGGTGATTCCTCTTCCATCAACAGCTCCCTCGCTTTCCACGGGGAAACTGACCACATGATCGGCAATGGGCATAGACCCGAAAACAAGATTCACTCGTTCTTCAGCCCTCACTTAGACATGAGGGAGAGGCCCCAAAGATAGGATTCAAGGAGTAGGCGATTCCTGAACGGATAAGATGGAAAGAAATTCATTATTTAATTTATTATACTGCCGGAAAGGCCGATACGATAGGCCCTGATTCAAAGACTGATACAATTTCCTCGCCTCGCTGCCAACAAGAAAGAAATTCCGTTATGCGGCAAAGCAGATGAACTACCTAACTAAGGGAAGGGGGAAGAAGGGTCAAACACCTGATATGACTAAGCGCTAGGGGATACTCTTATACCTGCACCCTCCGCTGCTTACCAAATTCTTAGGGAATGGTTAAGGAATCGAAGACTTCTTTAGTGCACCTGTCGTTAATCGGAAATGGAAGATCGATCGGACCGATCCTCAGTTGGTTCGTTTTGGTCTGATGTGGAAGATTTACGACATGGTTGCGGTAAAGGGTATAAATTTCCGAGTACCTATCTTGGACGTTGGTACCGGCCTCCCTTTAGGAGGTTATGTATTGGGTGGTATCAGTGGTACAGATTTCTTGGTGTCTGCTCTAGGTTTGACACAACCTAAAGCAGGACGTGGTATCGTGCTTCCTAGTGTTTTGATACACTTTGGAGAAGATCCCACGGTTACGACCATCAGCTTACTTACCCTAGCACACACTATAAGGGGGCTCAGAAAACGAAACTTATAAATGAATGAACTTAGCCATATCCTTCATTTCAGTACTTTTGCTCCCTTCAACACGTCCCTCTACTCAACTTGGTAACCTTCTCCGATCCGCTCAGAAAAAACAGGAAATTTTTCAGAGAAAGAAAGGCCTAGCCGAAGGAGAAGGAGGCAGGCGCTAGCTTATGATTTCCGTTGTCCAATCAACTAATGGGGTTTTGGGGTGTGCAACCTGAACTGCTTAATCTTTTCCAGAATGTCAAAGAAATGGTTGCGGGTTGACGATTCCGTAGACATCGTAGATGAAATACGAACAATAGCACGGGCAAACCAACGCTTTGATGAAAGTTGTGAGCTCGCAGCGAGAAGAGCACTTGAAGAACTGGATCCATCTTTGACGCCTGCAGAAAGAGAACAGGAAGAAGCAATTGGATAAGAATCATACGCTGAATGAGCAGACGAATCGACCGAGGAAAGAGATGCTTACACACTAGAACCTAACCCTACTTATTTTTTCTTTCTCTTGCTGCTATCCTCTCAACAAGTCAGTCAATATCAGTAGTGGAAGAAGCAGAGTAGTCCCCCGGTCATCAGTTAGTAGTTTAATAATCCCAGTAGTGGTCCTCTTGCCTAGCGGAGTCAGCCCTTAATGGACAATGATAGGCAGACCAAAGATTGCACATCGCAGTCTAAGCGTGCTTGCTTTGCGCACCGGCACAGCAGAATTAGAATCCGCTGGCTTAGATGAGTGGCTCTTGGCTCACTTCCTTGAGAAGGGCTTTCTGTAACTAAGAAATGAGAATTGTTGATCCATATGATCTCAGGCTCATAAAGAAGGAGACTAGACATTATTCGTATCTCAGAGAGTAGTTATACTCTAAAGGGCCTGGTTGAGGCTTGTGTACTTTTTTCTTTCTTGACCCTGCTCGGAATGAAAGGAGACCCCCGTAGGTGGCCTCTTACCTCTCTCCAAGTGAGCACCCAGGTGAACCGTAGTGCCCAGGTCGTTCCCCTTTCTTTTCTAAGTAAATTATGCTTCGGTCTTGCTTTCTTTTCTTCATTAATCTCTCTTCACGCCCACGCCTTTGTACAATTAGAATCCTAGCACACGTCTTTTTGAACTATGAGAGCTCTTTGTATAATTGCGTAAGAGGCTTTTTCCGTGATTCCAGTTAGGGTGCCCTTATTTCATATCTTTTTTGGTACTGCCCCATAGAATCAGTAGGCTGATCAAGTAGCCTTTTTGATGCATAAGATAGGAGGGCTTCTGCGCCCCAATCATTCTATGGCACGTTTGCATCCTTTGAAAGCTTCTTTCATTGAATTCAAAGATCGATGGCTGTGAAGCATGCTATGCTGTCTTATTACGATGAAAATAACAGGTTCTATTCCCCGCCTTGAATCAATATATAGAGAAAGAGAGACCGATGCCAAGAAGTCTTCCCAAGTCGCTTGCTTTCGTCTGACCAAGTCCAAGAGGAATGAGCTATTTTGCCAGTAGATCTTATTTCGCGAGATGCGATCCAAGACTGGATGCCGAAGCTTTCTAATAAGAATGTCGAATAGAAGACCATGGATGGAAGTAATGAAATGAAAGGATAAAAGATCACATAGCGTGCAATTGAAAGAAGGGCTTAAGACAAGATTGTGCTAAATCAACTATCGAATAGAACCTTCGTCCGGTTCACCGGTCGGGGCCACAGGGCTTTTTCCTTTCAAGGAAGAGTTTTTTTAGATCAATGAAGGAGAAGGAAGAGGGCACAGGAGATTCGATTCAGTCAGCTTGGTTCTTGACTTTGCCATTTAAAAAGAACTATTCAAGTGAAGTGCAAGATCCATGACCTGACCGCTTAGCCGGAAGATCATACCGGAATGAAATTATGCCTTTCTTTCAGGTAAGCATGCATAGCTTGATGGGAAAGATAATAGAAGTAGTAGGTTATCTTATAGTATCAGTCTCTATCCATCT